AGGCTCTTTCGCAGTTCAAGAATTCTTGTTTAGGCAGTTCATATCATCCACACATAGTGATCTAAGATTTCAATTCTTCCATGGAGCTAAGGCCAAAAAGATGGAAGAAACAAGTGTTTCCACGACTCTACCATCCGGCCAATTCTGTTCCACTTAATCCCCTTTTCATGGGCACATATCTTTACGGCTAAGGGATGGGGAATCTTTCTCCTGTTACATGAATCAAATGTTTCATTTCATCCGGGAAAATCCATCTCTTTCTCAACAATGTCTTTGTCATTTGATCCAATAGCGTTCCATTAGATAGGAACAGATTTGATAAATACTGATAACTCTCGGATAGAGTATTAGAACGGAAAGATCCATTAGATAATGAACTATTGGTTCTAAACCATCTCTGGCGATGAATCAACAATTCGAAGTGCTTTTCTTGCGTATTCTTGATGAACCAGCGTTTATATATAGATGTAGGAGGATTTGTTTGGGAAGCAATAAGCCCCTTTGACATCTCTTCATCTGCAAAGAATTCTCGACGTGAAAACACAGAGACAGAGGGCTGATCTTTGAATAGGGAAAAGAATGGATCCGCAGGGTCCCAAATGAATTGGCTTGGTCGAAAAAAGCCCTGTTCTTTGGAAGATCTATCTCGTGTCTGGTACTGCATGGTTCCACTCTGCAAGAACTCCGAATCATTCTCTTGAAGCTCATCCTCTTTATGATAAATGATCCATTTGCCCCGAAATGACCCAGTCCAATAGGGAAATCCCAATTCAGTGGGCCTTTTGATACAATCAAATAGATTGCCACAAAGGCGCCATATTCTAGGAGCCCAAACTATGTGATTGAATAAATCCTCCTCTATCTGTTGCGGATCGAGGACCCCTTCCCCTTCTTCAAACTCCGATTCGTATTTTTCATATAGAAATCCCTGATCAACGATAGAACAAGATCCATTTTGCATCATATCTAACTGATTCCTTGGTTCGGACCGAAGAAGTAATGTCACTCGATTATTATCAAACTGACTGCAATATTTTTCTGTCCGTGAGGATCCCGCCAGAGCCAGAGCGCCTTCTACTTCTAATAGTAATAATAGTAATAGGCCATGAACTAGATCAGAATCATTCTCAACGAATCCATAAGAAGTGATCCAATTTTTTTCATCGTGTCTGGATGAAGACCAAAGATCTTGAGCGACCGATCCGGCAGAACAACTCAAAAGATAAAGAAGTATCGTGAATTTCTTCATGCTCGTTCCAAGTTCGAAGTACCATTTGTACAAATAAGAATCCCCTACCTTACATGATTTCTTCTTCATATAGATAGATATAGGATCTATGGGGCAATTACTTAGAAGTACATTTTGTGTAACAGCCTTTCCTATCTGATAGAAAAGGATCCCATGATCCTGAACCGATCTTATCTGGGATCGAAAATCCCAAGTTTTTCTATGAAGAGCTGATCTAATTGTATTAGTTTCTATAATGGATTTCTTCTGTGTAATACTAATTGATAGGGCCTCATTGATAAGTGCTACAAGATCTCGCGCATTGGAACCCATGGTTATGGACCCGAATCCGTTAGTATGGAACATCTTCTTTTCCAAGTGAAATCCCCTAGTATATGAAAGAATGAAAAAGTGCTTTCGTTGTTGTGGAAGAAGAAGCCTTCGTATCTTAATGCATGTATTGAATTTATTCGGAGCTATTAGAGCGGGATCCACTTTTTGGGGAATATGAGTCGAAGCAATAACAAGAATCTTTCCAGTGGAACATCTTTCACAATCTCTGGAGAGATAGTTCTCTAATAGACCGAGGGATAAGTAATTCGACTCATTCACATGCAGATCATGAATGTTTGGAATCCATATTATGCAAGGAGACATTGCTTTTGCTAATTCGAATTGAAGGGTTATATCAAATCGGTCTATTTTCGGCGTCATATACATAGTTAGCACATTCGTCATAGTTAGCAGCTCCGTATCAATATCAAGGTCATCATCACTATCATCAATATCGTCACTATCATCAATATCGATATCATCAAGAAGATAACCTTTAGGCTTGTCATCCAGGAACTTGTTCGGAAATACCGTAATGAAAGGAACATAGGAGTTTGTCGCTAGGTATTTGACCAAACAGGATCGTCCAGTTCCTATAGAACCTATCACTAAAATACCTCTAGAAGGGGATAGGGCTAAGCGGAGCGAAAAGGGTTTTCCATGAGGAGATGGGGAAGGGGAATGAAAACTATCAGCCCCACACGAGGTTTGTGAATAAGTGATTGTCTGATAATGAGCAAGGAATATCCGTCTTTCTGCTAAACAGGATCTATTGAACTCATAATTCATTAGATCCTTTTGATGAATGTCAACTAAGTATCGTAAGTAAATTGATCCCGGTTGTTCAATCATTTGATAACCAGAGTCATTCTTTGTTAAATGATCACTATGAGTCAGACTCAATAGGATTTGATCAATCCTTTTTTCTGTCGTTAAGGT